TAGGAATTGAACCTACGAATTTGCCAATTATGAGTTGGGCGCTTTAACCATTCAGCCATGGATGCTTAACAGGGATCATCGTACATCGTAAATAACCAAATTCCAATTGAAATGAAATCTTTAGGAGGAATCAATGAAACGACATCAATTCAAATCCTGGATATTCGAATTGAGAGAGATATTGAGAGAGATCAAGAATTCTCACTATTTCTTATATTCATGGATCAAATTCGATTCAGTGGGATCTTTCACTCACATTTTTTTCCACCAAGAACGTTTTATGAAACTCTTTGACCCCCGAATTTGGAGTATCCTACTTTCACGTGATTCACAGGGTGCAACAAGCAATCGATATTTCACGATCAAAGGTGTAGTACTGCTTGTAGTAGTGGTCCTTATATCTCGTATTAACAATCGAAAGATGGTCGAAAGAAAAAATCTCTATTTGATGGGGCTTCTTCCTATACCTATGAATTCCATTGGACCCAGAAAGGAGACATTGGAAGAATCTTTTTGGTCTTCCAATAGAAATAGGTTGATTGTTTCGCTCCTGTATCTTCCAAAAGGGAAAAAGATTTCTGAGAGTTGTTTCATGGATCCGCAAGAGAGTACTTGGGTTCTCCCAATAAAGAAAAAGCGTATCATGCCTGAATCTAACCGGGGTTCGCGGTGGTGGAGGAACCGGATCGGAAAAAAGAGGGATTCTAGTTGTCAGATATCTAATGAAACCGTAGCTGGAATTGAGATCTCATTCAAAGAGAAAGATAGCAAATATCTGGAGTTTCTTTTTTTATCCTATACGGATGATCCGATCCGCAAGGACCATGATTGGGAATTGTTTGATCGTCTTTCTCCGAGGAAGAAACGAAACATAATCAACTTGAATTCGGGACAGCTATTCGAAATCTTAGGGAAAGACTTGATTTGTTATCTCATGTCTGCTTTTCGTGAAAAAAGACCAATTCAGGGGGAGAGTTTCTTCAAACAACAAGGAGCTGGGGCAACTATGCAATCCAATGATATTGAGCATGTTTCCCATCTCTTCTCGAGAAACAAGTGGGGTATTTCTTTGCAAAATTGTGCTCAATTTCATATGTGGCAATTCCGCCAAGATCTCTTCGTTAGTTGGGGGAAGAATCAGCACGAATCGGATTTTTTGAGGAACGTCTCGAGAGAGAATTGGATTTGGTTAGACAATGTGTGGTTGGTAAACAAGGATCGGTTTTTTAGCAAGGTACGGAATGTATTGTCAAATATTCAATATGATTCCACAAGATCTATTTTCGTTCAAGTAACGGATTCTAGCCAATGGAAAGGATCTTCTTCTGATCAATCCAGAGATCATTTCGATTCCGTTAGAAATGAGAATTCAGAATATCACACATTGATCGATCAAACAGAGATTCAGCAACTAAAAGAGAGATCGATTCTTTGGGATCCTTCCTTTCTTCAAACGGAACGAACAGAGATAGAATCAGATCGATTCCCGAAATGCCTTTTTGGATCTTCCTCCATGTCCTGGCTATTCACGGAACCTGAGAAGCGGATGAATAATCATCTGCTTCCGGAAGAAATCGAAGAATTTCTTGGGAATCCTACAAGATCAATTCGTTCTTTTTTCTCTGACAGATGGTCAGAACTTCATCTGGGTTCGAATCCTACTGAGAGGTCCACTAGAGATCAGAAATTGTTGAAGAAAAAACAAGATGTTTCTTTTGTCCCTTCCAGGCGAGCGGAAAATAAAGAAATGGTTGATATATTCAAGATAATTACGTATTTACAAGATACCGTCTCAATTCATCCTTCGGAACCAGATCCGGGATGTGATATGGTTCCGAAGGATGAACCGGATATGGACAGTTCCAATAAGATTTCATTCTTGAACAAAAATCCATTTCTTGATTTCTTTCATCTATTCCATGACCGGAACAAAGGGGGATACGCGTTACGCCACGATTTTCTTGAATCAGAAGAGAGATTCCCAGAAATGGCGGATCTATTCACTCTATCAATAACCGAGCCGGATCTGGTGTATCATAGGGGATTTGCCTTTTCTATTGATTCCTACGGGTTGGATCAAAAAAAATTCTTGAATGAGGTATTCAACTCCAGAGATGAATCGAAAAAGAAATCTTTATTGGTTCTACCTCCTCTTTTTTATGAGGAGAATGAATCTTTTTCTCGAAGGATCAGAAAAAAATCGGTCCGGATCTACTGCGGGAATGATTTGGAAGATCCCAAACTAAAAACAGCGGTATTTGCTAGCAACAACATAATGGAGGCAGTCAATCAATATAGATTGATCCGAAATCTGATTCAAATCCAATATAGCACCTATGGGTACATAAGAAATGTATCGAATCGATTCTTTTTAATGAATAGATCCGATCGCAACTTCGAATATGGAATTCAAAGGGATCAAATAGGAAATGATACTCTGAATCATATAACTATAATGAAATATACGATCAACCAACATTTATCGAATTTGAAAAAGAGT